GCCATCTACTTCAGAGATTCCTCCTGAAACATTTTTCAACTACAAAAGTTCACTATCTTCCCACGAATTAGTGAATTAGGTAGGATTTTTTTTTTACAGAAACATAATAACAAACAACGAATTAATCTTCCTAAATTCGATTTCATCGTAAATGGGAAATACTTATCTTATACAAATTACAAATAAAAAAAAGTGCGGGAGAGATAAAAAAGATGCAGGGTCGCTTGTCGGTTTGGCTAGTCAAACACGGGCTAGTTCATAGATCTTTGGGCTTCGATTACCAAGGAATAGAGACTTTACAAATAAAGCCTGAGGATTGGCATTCCATTGCTGTTATTTTATATGTATATGGTTACAATTATCTACGTTCCCAATGTGCCTATGATGTAGCACCGGGGGGACTGTTAGCCAGTGTGTATCATCTTACGAGAATAGAGTATGGTGTAGATCAACCGGAAGAAGTATGTATAAAAGTATTTGCTCCAAGGAGTAACCCTAGAATTCCGTCAGTTTTCTGGGTTTGGAAAAGTGCGGATTTTCAAGAACGAGAATCTTATGACATGTTGGGAATCTCTTATGAGAATCATCCACGACTGAAACGTATCTTAATGCCCGAAAGTTGGATAGGGTGGCCTTTACGTAAGGATTACATTGCCCCCAATTTTTATGAAATACAAGACGCTCATTGAATGATAAGAAACTAATTACAACTTCGAATATTCAAGGAATATTTGTATATTCTCTTCTAGCTCAAAGGAGGAATTGAGGTTTTCATATTCTTATGGATAGGCTAATAAATAAAAAGAAAAAAAAAAGACAATACATGATTGAGATTCTCGATTTTTTTGAAGAGACGTTTTTTTTATTTTATTTCGGACGAGCCGAGACAATAGGATGAACAACAAGGGTTCTGTATCGTGAACTTTGTATCGCGCACATCACTTAGATGAACTCTAGAGAGTCTCATAGAAGGGAATGAAGAAATGGAATATGAAAGAGAATACAAAGAAATAAATGAAAGGGGATCGGATTCTATTTGTACTGTAGCTGAGACGAGTCTTGGTTATTTCTATCCTTGAACTCCTCTAGACCAGACTTTTGGCTGGGCCTTTCACTTTCAACCAACTATTTTAATCTTTTAATTAAATGAAGTATTAACATTCTTTTTGAATGTGAGGAGCCGCACCGCCACAGCGTGAACAAATAAAAAAGAAGAGGAAAGATAAGCAAATTTTTTCTTTTACTACATTATAATAGACACATTAGAATAGACTCTTTGCTCATTTAAAAAAGAGAAAATAAATACAAAATAGAAAAAATAAATAAAGAGAGGGTTTGCTCCGAGATATCTAGCTAGTAAGTATGTATTATGTCGATCCCTATCAATTAATTTGTAGAGTAGATACTCATACAAATTAATCATATGCCAGGAACCAGATTTGAACTGGTGACACGAGGATTTTCAGTCCTCTGCTCTACCAACTGAGCTATCCCGACTATTACCAACGTATTATCATCATAATACTAGATGACTTGGGTCTATGTCAATTAAAAATGAAAACAAAAAAACGAAAAAGTATTAAATTTAAAGTCTTGAACGGGAATTTCTTGAATCTTCAAAAGGAAGACTTTGTAAATTTCCATATGAGTAATCATATGGATTATGAATCATTCAAATAGGTATTAAAGGGATTTGTACGTATATCATATATCACAATATATCACAAGACTTGTGATAAGAGAACAAAATTCTGCTAGGATACGCTTGTAAATGTAAAAAAGAATAGGATGAATGAGAAACATAAGGAACTTTGAACCACTAACAAAAAGGGTAGGATAAAATAAATAGATAGCAAACGGGCTTTTTGGGGTTGGGGATAGAGGGACTTGAACCCTCACGATTTTTAAAGTCGACGGATTTTCCTCTTACTATAAATTTCATTGTTGTCGGTATTGATATTGACATGTATAACGGGACTCTATCTTTATTCTCGTCCGATTAATCAGTTTTTCAAAAGATTTATCAGGCTATGGAGTGACTGATTTGATTAATGAATATTCTATTCGATTCTTTCTTTAACTTGGAATCGATTCCCAACAATTCTTTTTATTTTTCATAAAAATGGATTTTGCATATAAATAAAAAAATACGGGTTCGGGTCGTCTTTTTTGAGATAGTTTTTAATTAGTATACCTATTTTTTTATCTATTTTTATATAGATATATCTTGCACCCTTTCTGGAGTTTCGATATAAGAATTCCTTTACCAACAGTCAACCTCATTTGTTAGAATAGCTTCCATTGAGTCTCTGCACCTATCCTTTCCTTTTTTATTATTTATTATTTTCGCTTGCTGAACCTTTGTTTATGTTTATTTTCGTAAAATAATAGGATTTGGCTCAGGATTGCCCATTTTTCATTCCAGGGTTTCTCTGAATTTGAAAGTTATCACTTAGTAGGTTTCCATACCAAGGCTCAACCTAATTAAGTCCGTAGCGTC